ACTGGCAATTATGATCAAGGATTACTCTATCAACCACCATTTACTTCAGAGATACTCTCTGAAACATTTTTCAAATACAAAAGTTCAGTATCCTTCCCAAAACAAAAGTAGTGAATTAGGCAGATACTTTTGTACCAAAGAAAATAATAAATAGCAAGTCAATCTTCCAAAATTTCATCGTAATCATAAATGGGAAATACTTATACAAATATAAAACTTATACAAATAAAAACGTAAAATGCGGGAGAGATAAAAAAATGCGGGGTCGTTTGTCTGCTTGGCTAGTCAAACATGGGCTAGTTCATAGATCTTTGGGCTTCGATTATCAAGGAATAGAGACTTTACAAATAAAGCCCGAGGATTGGCATTCCATTGCTGTCATTTTATATATATATGGTTACAATTATCTACGTTCCCAATGTGCCTATGATGTAGCACCCGGAGGACTGTTAGCTAGTGTGTATCATCTTACAAGAATAGAGTATGGTATAGATCAACCCGAAGAGGTATGCATAAAAGTATTTGTCCCAAGGAAAAATCCTAGAATTCCCTCTGTTTTCTGGGTTTGGAAAAGTGCGGATTTTCAAGAAAGGGAATCTTTTGATATGTTGGGAATCTCTTATGATAATCATCCACGTTTGAAACGTATCTTAATGCCCGAAAGTTGGATAGGATGGCCTTTACGTAAAGATTATATTACCCCCAATTTTTATGAAATACAAGATGCTTATTAAAATGAAATTAAAAATAAAATAATAAAAATAAGAAACTAATCCCCACTTCTACAACTCCGCATATTCTGTACGTTTTCTTATAGATCAGACAAAGTAATTGAAGTTAAATCAGACAGAATAATCGAGGTCTCAGTTATATTAATTATTATAGATGGGCTAAATATAAAAAAAATACATACAAAAATAATAATAAAACGTGTAGGGATTCATTGACATTCTAAAAATTGTAAGATACTTATTTTATTTTTTTTTTTCGGCTGAGACGAGTCAATAGGATGAACTAAAAAAGTTCTGCATCATGAACTATGTACCGCGCCACAGCAACATCCCTTGATATGCTCCTTAAAAAGTAACACAGAAAGAAATGAACAAAATATGAACGAAAAGGATTCTAGTTGTAATAATCTATCGGAGAGTAATTTGGACTATTCCTCAACTTTCCCTAAACTATTTGGGTCTTTTAACCAACTAATTTGACCTTTTGAGCATGCATGAAGTATTAACATTCTTTTGGGGAGCACGGTAACGAAAATAAAGAAAAAATCGAATAATCCATTTTCCTTTACATACTTTATATACAATAGACATAGGGTATACGTATATTCTTTACTCATCTAGAAAGAGTATATCTCCCTAGATGGATAAAAATGTATGATGATCTAGACTACTAATGAATATGTATGTGTATGTTGACTCATATTCATTTTAATAAATTAATAGATATTAATAATAGATATTTATACAAATTTTTCATGTGTCAGGAACCAGATTTGAACTGGTGACACGAGGATTTTCAGTCCTCTGCTCTACCATCTGAGCTATCCCGACCATTCTTGACGCATCATCTTCATTTTAAGAGACTACTTGAATGTATGTCAACTAAAAATAAAAAGACGCAAAAAAATATTATACAAATACTACTATTACAAATACAAAGAATTATCCATGCCCTGAAATTTCTTGGATCGTCAAAAATAAGATTTTGTAAGTTTTATATTCAATACGAGTAATGATATGTATTTTTAATCATTCCAATGAGGATTCATTGCTCAAAGATAAGATGTTCATTTCATTTGTACGTTTACCAGAGAGAAAAGATAAAAAAATTTGACGAATATCATATCAATTACATTACATATTCCACATATTCCAAAACTTGTGATAAGAATATGATAAGAACAAGTAAGAAAACAAATTCCGCTCAGGTCGTTTGTGAAAGAATATAATGAATAAGAAACATAAGGAGTTTGGAACCACTAAAAAATAGTGGATATAGGATAAAAAATTAGGGAATTTTAGGGGCCTTTTGGGGATAGAGGGACTTGAACCCTCACGATTTCTAAAGTCGACGGATTTTCCTATTACTATAAATTTCATTGTTGTCGGTATTGACATGTGGAGCGGGACTCTATCTTTATTCTCGTCCGATTAATCATTAAAGATCTATTAGACTAGGATGGAATGAATGATTTGATCAATTAATATTCTTTCTTTAACGTTGAATCGATTCACATATTTCATTTGTCATATATATATTAATAAAAAAAGTATATATATTAATAAAAAAAGGAATAAAATAAACAATTTTCATATATTAGTGTATATATATATAGTTATATAGTGTATATATATATAGTGTATATAAATAAGAAAATAAGTTATATAGTGTATATATAGTGTATATAAATAAGAAAATAGAGATTCGGGGTCGTTATTAATCATTTGAGATAATATTTCAGTACGTATATATAGATAGATAGGTTTATCCTTGATCTTTTATTTTCTGGAGTTTCGATAGAAGGATTCCTTTACTAAAGAAACGAAATGCCGTTAACTCCATTTGTTAGAACAGCCTCCATTGAGTCTCTGCACCTATCCTTGGATTTTTCTCGCTTTCTGAACTCTTCTTTGTTTTCGGAAAACAGGATTTGGCTCAGGATTGCCCATTGTTAATTCCAGGGTTTTTCTGAATTTGAAAGTTCTCACTTGGTAGGTTTTTCCATACCAAGGCTCAATCCAATTAAGTCCGTAGCGTCTACCAATTTCGCCATACCCCCCCCCCTCCCCCCTTTTTTCATTTAAATTATGAAAATTATGCTGGAACTGTTGAATTCATTAGATATCAATTCCTATTAACGAATAATGTTTCCTTTTCATTTTAATTGATTTGTTTTATAGTTTCTTTCATTTGTATCGGATACTCACATTTGTTCCAATCCGAAATAATTCTACCATTTCTGTATTCGCAATTCAATATAGATGATATACCACATATATAATATATTAATATATTATATTACGGCCCCCCCTTTCTATCATTTTTCTCATACAATTTTAAATACTCGAACGGTCGATTCTTTTTGTTTTTTCGTCTTAGTTTTCACCTTTATGACTGAAGGGAATGTTTCATTATGATCTGTATTGGACCTTTATCTTTCTTTCATTTTTATTCTGATCTTTTTTCCTTAGGGCGAACGATTGAACATAACGAAAATGGAAATTTCTTTTTTTTTTCATTTTTTTTTAATATTAATATAGTTTCATTTTAATATTAATATAGTTTCAATTTTTTATAATATATTCATTATATATATATATATTTATTTTATAAAGTATTAATATATTCATTATATTATATTTTTATATAATATATTTGTTATTTATTTTTTTTATATATTTATATATATATATTCTATTTTATTATATTCATTTTATTATATTAATTTATATATTAATTTAATTATATTATTTTTTATCTTTATTGTTTTATCTTTCTTATTTAATATTCAATTGAATATTCAAATTTTATAATTTTTTATATTATTCAATATCAATATATTATTCAATATCAAGATAAGTATTTTATTCCAATATAAGTATTTTATTAGAAATATTTTATTGAATTCCTATGCATGCACAATTTATGTTATGTTATGTGAGCCCGCTTAGCTCAGAGGTTAGAGCATCGCATTTGTAATGCGATGGTCATCGGTTCGATTCCGATAGCCGGCTTTTCCCCTATTTGGATTTTTTACACAATTGAGAAGTCTTTTTGAAATCAAAGAATTGAAATCAAAGAATAGAGAAAATAAAAATAAAAAGGCTTTTTCCAAGAGTCACCGATCTATTATGTCGTAGGAACTTCCAATTTTGAATCCAAATTGGAGTAGTTCCGATCTCTATAAACCAAATCAAGAAATTCTTTTCTATTTTAATTTAAATCGATTTTAAATATATTCTTATTATATATATAAATATTCTATTAATATTAATATATATTATATATTAATAGAATATTCTATTAATTGTATATATATATATATATATATGTATATTCCATTAATTGTATATATATATATATACAATATAAAAGGTTCGGATATTGATATAATTCATCTAATTATTCTTTCTTTGTAGTACAATACTTTAGTTTAGTTTTAATTTAGGTTTATGAAATTAAACAAGGAGTCTTTATGTCACGTTACAGGGGGCCTCGTTTCAAAAAAATACGTCGTCTGGGGTCTTTATCTGGACTAACTACTAAAAGGCCTAGAGCCGGAAGTGATCTTAGAAACCAATCACGTTCCGGTAAAAAATCTCAATATCGTATTCGTTTAGAAGAAAAACAAAAATTGCGTTTTCATTATGGTCTTACAGAACGACAAATGCTTAAATACGTTCGTATCGCCAGAAAAGCGAAAGGGTCAACCGGTCGAGTTTTACTACAATTACTTGAAATGCGGTTGGATAACATACTTTTTCGATTGGGTATGGCTTCGACTATTCCTCAAGCCCGCCAATTCGTTAACCATAGACATGTTTTAGTCAATGGTCGTATAGTAGATATACCAAGTTATCGCTGCAAACCCCAAGATATTATTAAAGCTAGGGATGAACAAAAGTCTAAAACTTTGATTCAAAATTTTCTTGATTCACCTCCCCGTGAGGAATTGCCAAAACATTTGACTCTTCACCCATTCCAATATAAAGGATTAGTCAATCAAATAATAGATAGTAAAGGGATTGGTTTGAAAATAAATGAATTGCTGGTTGTAGAATATTATTCTCGTCAGACTTAATAACTAAAATAACAAAGTTTCGGAAAATTTTTATTCCTTGCCAACTATTTCTAGTATTTTCTGTATAACAAAAATTAAAAATAGAGTGGAGAATTCATATAAAGTTGGAATAATGGTATCCGTTGTTATTTGTGTTATTTGATACATTGTAGCCAGGAACAGTGATGAATTAGGTAAAGAAAGGTGC